GATACGGCAAAATCATTCGATTCGATCTAATAAGTACCTTGTGTCAGAATTGAGAAATTCTATGGCTCGAATCTTTAGTATTCTCTTATTTATCACCTGTGTCTACTATTTAGGCAGAATGCCGTCGCCTATTGTCACTAAGAAACTGAAAGAAACCTCAGAAACAGAAGAAAGGGGAGAAAGAAAGGAAGAAAGCGATGTAGAAACAACTTACGAAACGAAGAAGACTAAACAGGAACAAGAGGGATCCGCCGAAGAAGACAAAGATAGCCCAGTTTACGAAGATTCTTATCTTGATACCCACCAAGATAATTGGGAATTGGGAAAACTTAAAGAAGAGAAAAATGAAAAAACTTATTTCTGGTTTGAAAAGCCTATTGTAACTTTAAAATAAAAAAAAAACTAAAATTTATAAAATAAAAAAATTAATAAAAAGATCGATACATAAGATAAATACAAGAATAGATAAGACGAGACTCGCCCACCTCCCATATATTTAATCCCTTCCCCTATAAAGAAACTGGCAACGCCGACCCCGTTTGTAATTCCATCAATTATATGTCTATCAAAAAACTGAATTAGTTCGGCTAACCTTCTTATACCCACAGTAAAAATCTTAGTATAAAAAATATCTATGTAACCGCGATTATATGACCAATTGTATATCACATTTTTTACTTGGTCCAAGAGAATCCTCTTGGGTCCCTTCTTTACAAATGAATTGACTAAGTCCAAATTCTGAAGAGATGAATAAACAGATCCATATAAAATGGATGCTATAAATAATCCAAAAAGGGCTATACTTACCGAAAAAACTGCATTTTTCAAAAAATAATACCAATCCGAGGAATCATTCGAATTTGTATGGAAAAAATTTGTAGACGGAGTTAACCATTTCGATAATAGATCAAAATCTATTACTCCTTGATCAAAATTAATTCCGATTGATCCAACGAATAAAGTAAATAGCACCAATACAAGCAGAGGAAATAACATAGTATTGTCCGACTCGTGAGGATAGGCGTAAGTGTATTTATTTCTAAAGTAAGTACTAAAGTATCGTATTCTATTTTTTACATTATCATCGATTTGATATGTATCTTTTGAAAAAAAGGAGACCTTATTATTCTTATTCGTTGTTGATAAAGTTGATAAAAGTAAATTTCTATTGACTGCTTTAGGTACTTCTTTTCCCCATAAAGATATTGAATAGAAAGAACTGTTTTTAGTGGTACTGTAATTTTGAAAATGGATGCGCAAATGTCCATCAAAGGTAAGTAAATACATCCGAAACATAAAAAATGCAGTTAATCCTGTTGTGAAGGAAGCTATTATTGCAAAAATTGGTGAATACAACCAACTATCATTAAGAATTTCATCTTTGGACCAAAAACAAGCAAGAGGTGGAATACCACAAAGAGAGAGTGTACCTAATAAAAAAGTAATTCTTGTAATTGGAACATATTTTGTTAAACCGCCCATAAGAACCATATTTTGACTTTTATCCGGCGAATATCCAACAATGGGTTCCATTGAATGAATAATAGATCCAGATCCCAAAAACAATAAAGCTTTCGAATAGGCATGAGTGATCAAATGGAATAAAGCGGCTCGATAAGAACCTATACCCAGAGCTAACATAATATAACCCAATTGAGACATTGTAGAATAAGCTAAACTTCTTTTAATGTCTCTTTGAGCAAGAGCCAAAGTAGCTCCTAATAGTACTGTTATTACGCCTATTAAAGAAATGAGATTCATTATGTAAGGTATAACTATGAAAAGAGGAAGAAGCCGAGCTACAAGAAAAATTCCCGCAGCTACCATAGTAGCAGCATGTATAAGAGCCGAAATGGGAGTGGGTCCTTCCATAGCATCAGGTAACCATATGTGAAGGGGGAATTGCGCAGATTTAGCAACTGCACCGACGAATAAAAAAGAAGCACACAGAGTAGCAAATAAAGAATCTACTCCATTATTATGAACCAAGTTATTAACTATTTCGAACAAATCCCGAAATTCGAAACTACCAGTTATCCAATAAAGTCCTAAAATTCCTAATAATAAACCAAAATCTCCTATACGATTGGTTACAAAAGCCTTTTGACAAGCGCTTGCTGCAATCGGTCGTGTGAACCAAAAACCTATTAGTAAATACGAACACATTCCTACAAGTTCCCAAAAAATATAAATTTGTATCAAATTGGAACTAGTAACCAATCCCAACATAGAAGTATTGAAAAAACTCATATAAGCAAAAAATCTCAAATATCCTTGATCATGAGACATATAATTGTCACTATAAATAAGAACCATGATTCCAACAGTAGTAATTAATATTGACATAATAGAAGTAAGTGGATCGATCAAGTGTCCGAACTCTAAAGAAAAATCATTATTGACGGTCCAAGACCATAGATATTGATAGATAAAATTTCCATTTATTTGCTGAATAGACAGATTGGCCGAAAACACCATAGCTATACTTAGCATCAAAATACTCGGAAAAGCCCACATACGACGAATATTTTTGGTTGCTGCGGGAATAAGCAGAAGTCCAAATCCTATTAACATTGTAACTGGAAATGGAAGAAAAGGTATTATCCATGCATATTTATATGTATGTTCCATAAAAAAAACAAATTTTCTTTTTTTTTTCTTATAATTGTAATTGTTTCCGATTCACCAATTATTATCGCTTTTGAAAGGAACAATAAAAAAATCAACAAAAAAAGATATAAAAACCTCAAATATTTTTTGATTTTAAATTATTCTGACTTTTGTTAGATCTTAGATATTGGAAATATTCAAAAAGTTACACAATTGGTTGGTCAAATGATATGACCAAATAGTTAGGTAAGAGTAATTACTTAGTTATTAACTTTATTAACTAAAGAAAGTATTTATTAAAATAGGAAATGTGAGATTTTGAATCATTCTACGACTATACTACTATTCCATTTTAGCAATATGTAACCATATCATATACTATAGTCTATAGTATAGTTAAGTAAAAACAATTATACCAAAACAGTAGAATATGGATCATAGTATGCATCAATAAATCGACTCAAAAAAAAAGACCTAGTTATTCTAGTGCATTTATTTGTAGTAATTACCTAATTTTTTGCGGAACTGATTGATTGGGTTCCAATCCAATAAGAAAGTTCTTATAATACTCCTTACTTCGTATAGAACTGAAATAAAAAATAACAAAAAATGGAAGTTCCTCTTCTTAGGTAACGGAATGTCTTGTTTAACATATTAACTACTGCCAGTTGTAGTTAAAGTTTGAACTTAAATTATAGACACGGCACTATGAGCTTATTCAATTACAACTAAATTACAACTAATATAATAGTCATAAAAATTTCTTTTCAAATTTGACTTTTCTTTTTTCCATTTTTTCCCCAGTGTATTATATATGTGACATGCGTGTATATTATCTATTTATATATAAATAATATATTTGTATTGTATGTTATGAAAGAAAAAACTATTATCGACGGAATTAAGTACAGAAAATGCCTAAAAAGAACGATCTATTTTGAGCAATACATGTCTTTCACATACAACAATAAAAATGAGTAACTCTTTTTTTTTTTGAATGGCAGTTCCAAAAAAACGTACTTCTATATCAAAAAAACGTATTCGTAGAAATATTTGGAAGAAAAAGGGAAATTTAGCTGCAATAAAAGCTTTTTCTTTAGCAAAGTCAGTTTCTACCGGAGATTCAAAAAGTTTTTTTGTGCAACAAACAACAGGTAAGAAAATCTTGGAATAATCTGAATTTTCATGGCTAGAAGAACTTCCAATTTTAGAATATGAATAATTCCCATTAACTAGTGTATTGCACTCCTCAAGATTAGTTAGAACTAGTGGCTATGATATGTAGAATAAGAATTCCTCTGTACGCCGGGTCTAGTTCTAAGTATTATTATTTTTTTCATTCTTGTTTTTATTTTATTAATTATTAGATTTAATATTTTTTAATTCGTGAGATGGGTTTTTCCTATGAATTTTCTTTTCACAATAGAAAAATAGAATGAACAAAGATTTTTCTATTGTGAAAAGAAAATTCAATTAAAATTGTGATGAAACTCTTTTTTTTTTTTTCATTTATCTTATCTGATTTCGCGGATTCAAAATAAATAAAATAAAGAAAAAAAATAGAAAAAGGGGACAATTCTTAGTTTCTATCTCGACTGAAAACAAAACTTTCAAGTTTCAGGTGTTTCGGAATAACTTAGTATATAAATAGTACGTAAAAGTTGATTGTTAAAATGGAACTTATGACGATACGAACTAAGAATTTTTGATGAAAATTCAAAGATGAATTTAAAAGAGCTCTTATTCATCAGTTCTAATGTTTCTTAAACTATATTGAATCCTTGAATCTAGATCTAGACGATTCAACATGAATTAACTATTATTATTTCAAGTAAGCCGCTATGGTGAAATCGGTAGACACGCTGCTCTTAGGAAGCAGTGCTAGAGCATCTCGGTTCGAGTCCGAGTGGCGGCATACTCTAAAAGAGATACAATGGATCCTATAATGTATTTAATTCCCGATTTCAATTCTGTAATGGGACCCCTTTTATGTATGATATTTGTGACTTTAGAGCATATATTAACGCATCTCTCTTTTTCGATCATTTCAATTGTGATTACGATTCATTTAATGACCCTATTAATCCACGAAATCAGGGGGTTACGTGATTCATCAGAAAAGGGAATGATAGCTACTTTTTTCTCTATAACAGGATTCTTAGTTATTCGTTGGATTTCTTCAAGACATTTTCCATTAAGTAATTTATACGAGTCATTAATCTTCCTTTCGTGGAGTTTTTCCATTATTCATATGATTTCCAAGATATGGAATCATAAAAATGATTTAAGCGCAATAACCGCCCCAAGTGCTATTTTTACCCAAGGTTTCGCCACATCGGGTCTTTCAAGTGAAATGCATCAATCGTTAATATTAGTACCTGCTCTACAATCTCAGTGGTTAATGATGCACGTAAGTATGATGTTATTGAGTTATGCAGCTCTTTTATGTGGGTCGTTATTATCAGTTGCTTTTCTAGTCATTACATTTCGAAAAAACATCAATATTTTTTGTAAAAACAAAATTTTATTAATTAAGTCATTTTTCTTTGGCAAGATCGAATACGGGAACGAAAAAAAAAGTGTTTTTAATAAACACGCTTCTCTTCTTTCATTCCGAAATTATTACAAATATCAATTAACTCAAGGTTTGGATTATTGGGGTTATCGTGTCATTAGTTTAGGATTTACCTTTTTAACCATAGGTATTCTTTCTGGAGCAGTATGGGCTAACGAAGCATGGGGATCTTATTGGAATTGGGACCCCAAAGAAACTTGGGCATTTATTACTTGGACCATATTCGCGATTTATTCACATACTAGAACAAATCAAAGTTTGCAAGGTACAAATTCGGCACTTGTAGCTTCTATAGGATTTCTTATAATTTGGATATGCTATTTTGGGATCAATCTATTAGGAATAGGTCTACATAGTTATGGTTCATTCACATTAACATCTAATTGAATAAAGGAATACATAAGAACATCGTCCCATATATAACGAAAATTTGTGCGAGTTTTTGAGAACCCTTTGAATATGATTCCTTGTGATTCAAATGATTCAAAGGGTTCTCAAAAACTCGGAATACATCTTATTACAATTCTAATTCACTTTTTTTTTTGCGTTGTACATCAAATGATTTCAAAAATATGAAAATTCTAAGACTTTGCTTTCCGTCTCATTAATGAAAACTATCTATGAAAATAATTAGATAGGATAACTTGTACCTTGTCAACTGACAGCGAGAGAACGAAATCCGGATAAATACCAATCCCTATTACGGGTAAAAAGATACAGATCGAAACAAATAGTTCTCGTGGTCCAGAATCCACAAAATTGGAGTTTAGAACATTGAGTAGTTTGTATCCGTAGAACATCTGACGTAACATAGATAATAAATAAATAGGAGTTAATATCATTCCAATTGCCATTACAAAGATAATTAGCATTTTGGACATTAAAAGATATTTTGGGCTAGTAATTAGTCCCAAAAATACTACTAATTCCGCAACAAAACCACTCATTCCTGGCAATGCAAGAGAAGCCATCGAGAAACTACTAAACATGGTAAATATTTTTGGCATTGGGATGGATATCCCCCCCATTTCGTCGAGATAAACAAGACGTGTTCTATCACAACTCGTTCCTACCAAGAAAAAAAGTGCAGCACCAATAAATCCATGAGAGAGTATTTGTAAAATGGCTCCGTTCAGTCCCATGTCAGTTATAGAACCAATTCCTATAATTATGAAACCCATGTGAGATACGGAAGAATAGGCTATTCTCTTTTTTAAATTGCGTTGACCAAGAGAGGTTGAAGCTGCATAGATTATTTGTATTGTCCCTACTATCACCAACCAGGGAGAAAATATAGAATGGGCGTGCGGTAATAATTCCATATTGATCCGAATCAATCCATATGCTCCCATTTTTAATAAGATTCCGGCTAGAAGCATACATGTACTGTAATGCGCTTCTCCATGAGTATCTGGTAGCCATGTATGTAGGGGTATAATCGGCGATTTGACAGCATAAGCAATAAGGAAGCCCAAATAGAATATTATTTCTAATGTCACAGGATATGACTGATTAGCTAATCTTTCAAAATCCAATGTCGGTTCGTTGGAACCATATAAACCCATACCTAGAACTCCTATTAAGAGAAAAATGGAACCCCCCGCAGTGTACAAAATAAACTTTGTAGCCGAGTACAAACGTTTCCTTCCTCCCCACATGGATAAAAGTAAGTAAACAGGAATTAATTCTAACTCCCACATGATGAAAAAAAGTAAAAGGTCTCGAGAAGAAAATAATCCTATTTGACCACTGTACATTGCTAACATCAGGAAATAGAACAATCGCGAATTTCGAGTAACAGGCCAAGCTGCTAAAGTAGCTAAAGTAGTGATAAATCCTGTCAGTAAAATAGGTCCTATGGAAAGTCCATCGATTCCCAGTCTCCAGTGAAAATCAAAAATATTTATCCATTTAAAGTCCTCCTCCAGTTGAATTAATGGATCATCCAATTGGAAATGATAACAGAACACATAGGTTGTTAGAAGGAGCTCTAACAAACATATACATATAGTATACCACCTAAATACCTTATTCCCCCTATGAGGGAAAAAAAAAATGGAAGAACCCCCGAATATCGGCAAAACTACAAGTATTGTTAACCAAGGGAAATAACTCGTGATAAAGACAAGATGCGTTTTGACCAAAAAACCCGTGCTCGAAATAATATATTTTCTCGAGTACGGGTTTTTCTCGGTAAAAAGGAATCAAACGATTCAAGTGGAGTTTTTTATATTATAACGTATCAATAAGATAGACCCATGCTGCGAGTTGTTTCATGCCATAAATAAACACGGACACTCAAAAAATCTGTTGGACAAGCGGATTCACATCTCTTACAACCTACACAGTCCTCGGTTCTTGGCGCGGAAGCAATTTGCTTAGCTTTACATCCGTCCCAAGGTATCATTTCCAATACATCTGTGGGGCAGGCTCGTACACATTGAGTACACCCTATACATGTATCATAAATTTTTACTGAATGTGACATTGGGTCTATAAATTCCAGTTTTGAACATAAAAAATTTTCGATCTGGTAAAGTAAAATCGGTACTAAACGAATTATATATTTATATTGTAGACACCAGACGAATCAATGATTTATCAAAAAAATCTTAACTTAAGAATCAATAGATTTCGAAATCTGTTCGTGAGAAAGGACCAAGAAACTTTGATTTCCGTTTCAACAACCATGATCATACGAGTCACACATGTGACTTCACATTGGCCAACAGATTGTCAATATTTCAATAGTAATATTGAAATATATTCCTATATATATATTACTATTACTATATAAAAAAAAAAAAAAATTATATAATTTTCAATTTGTATATATATTATGTCTTTATTTATATGATATACTAATTATCGACTAATTATTCAACAAATTCGATTGATTGATACGAGTTGATTTTCTGTTACGATAGATCGACGAAACAATAGCTAGCCCAATAGCTGCTTCCGCGGCCGCAATGGCTATAACAAAGATTGAGAAAATGTCTCCTTTTAATTGGCGACTATCAAATATATCTGAAAATGTTACGAGATTAATATTAACCGAATTTAGTATAAGCTCAAGACACATAAGTGCTCTAACCATGTTTCGACTTGTGATCAGTCCAAAGATACCGATAGAAAATAAATAGACGCTCAAAAAAAGTACATATTCGAACATCATCGACTAACTCCTCATCAACAATCTCGATTCATTTCAATATGAACAACAATTCAACCAATTTGGTTGACTAGAATCGAGCAATTACAGAAAAAAGAGGGCAGTAAATTAAACTCAAAACTTTTCCTTTTTCATTTGATTTAGAATTTCTAATAATTTTATTAATTCTAAGTATTTATTATTGACGAGCCATAGTAATTGCACCTATTAAAGAAACTAAAAGAATTATAGAAATGAGTTCAAACGGAAGATAAAAATCTGTTGATAAATGAATTCCAATTTGTTGAACGTTACTTATAAGGTCCTGTTCTATAATCTGGTTTTTTCTTGTAGTCCAAATAATTCCGTACCATGACGTATCTAGGATAGTAGTAATTAGTGAAAAAAGAATACTTGTACAAACCAGTGAAGTGATCCCGTCTCCTACAGTCCAAAGATAGGAATCGTTGGAATATTCTGAACCATTCATGAACATAACAGCAAATATGATTAAGACATTTATGGCTCCCACATAAATAAGGAGTTGTGCGGCAGCTACAAAATAGGAGTTCGATGGAATATAGAATAAAGATATACAAACAAGAACCAATCCCAACGAAAAGGCAGAATAAATTGGATTGGTAAATAATACTACCCCTAGACCTCCTAATATAAGAAATGATCCCAGAAATACTACAAGTATATCGTGTATTGGTCCAGGTAAATCCATTATGTATAACAGATAAATAAGTCGAAATATTTCATGACCTTACTAAATAGTCCAGGAAAAATAAGGGTAACACCCTTATTTTTTTCTTTATATGATGGGTTCCTAATTGAATTAAATCTTAATATGGATTAATGTAGATATAGATAAAGTTATTAAAGTTATTAGCCAATCCTACTTTTTTTATCTGAAAGAAAAAAGAAAAGATTGGAATTTTCTATTTCGAAATCATCACGAAAACATATTCTTGGTTTAAATCAAAGAGTAATTCTCAACAATCAATAGTTATTATTTATAGTTATTATTTGTAGTTTCTGAGCAATCAAAATAAAAGAGGCTTGGATCCTTTATATCAAAAAAAATCTTAGTAATCGGTAATCGTTCTTGAATCAAGGGGTTTATCTTTGTCTATTTTGATTTGGGTCGAATTCATAACTGTTTGAATTGTGTAATCTCCAATTACTGACATTGGCAACCGACCCAATGCAATTTGATTATAATTCAATTCGTGGCGATCATAAGTAGAAAGTTCATACTCTTCAGTCATCGATAAACAGTTTGTTGGACAATACTCGACGCAGTTACCACAAAATATACAGACCCCAAAATCAATACTATAATTAAGCAATTGTTTCTTTTTAATATCTTTTTCAAATCTCCAATCAACAACGGGTAGATCTATGGGACATACACGAACACATACTTCACAAGCAATACATTTATCAAATTCAAAGTGTATTCGACCGCGGAAACGCTCTGATGTGATCGATTTTTCATAAGGATATTGAATAGTTACAGGTAAACGATTTGTATGGGATAAGGTAATTATGAAACTTTGACCAATGTACCTTGCAGCTCGTATTGTTTGTTGACCATAATTTATGAACCCGGTCACCATAGGGAACATATTGTGGATCTCCATGAATAAATTGATGTTTCTTTCTCTTGTTTAAGATTGGTTATGAATATAGAATATCGTTATTCTCTTCTTTTATTTATATTATTTATAGTGAAACAAGTTGGGAAGAAGTTGTCAATAATAGATTTCCTAGGGAAATAGGTAACAGAAATTTCCATCCAAGATTTAATAGCTGATCCATTCTCATCCTCGGTAAAGTCCATCTTGCTGTGATAGGAATGAACAGAAACAAATAAGCTTTAGCTAATGTAATAAATATACCAATTGTCATTCCAAAGACTCCGGCCATTTTATTTATTCCGAAAAGTTCAGGAATAGATATGTACGGAATAGAGAAATTCCACCCACCTAAGTAAAGAACTGTTATAAATAATGAAGAAACTAATAAATTTAGGTAAGAAGCAAGGTAAAATAAAGCGTATTTGATACCTGAATATTCTGTTTGATAACCTGCTACTAATTCCTCCTCTGCTTCTGGTAAATCAAAGGGTAATCTCTCACATTCTGCTAGAGAAGAAATTAGAAAAACTACAAACCCTATAGGCTGACGCCACAGATTCCACCCCCAAAAACCATATTTTGACTGTGCCTCAACTATATCAACTGTACTTAAACTGTTAGATAATCATAGTCGATAATAACATCACTGTTCATATCGCTATTTCAAAACCGTACATGAGACCTCAGCTTCATACGGCTCCTCTACGGCCACAAATAAATGTAAGGACCTGTTTGGTAGTATCGTCATCTTTATTTATATAGTAAATATACACCGGGAGTCCCAAATTAGACCAATGAAATTCCATCTGCTAGAATAAAAAGGCGCTTCTGAATTGATCTTATCCATTATAATTTCAATTTATCTTTGTTCGGTAATAACTTAATCCTTCAATAAAATACTCGTTATATCAAAAAATATGTTCTATCAATAACTATAAAGAATTAGAACGAATTGGGCATTAATTCCAAATTTTATTTATGATAAGAATTCTATATGTATAGATTATAGATATGGATGGGGAAAAGAAATAAAAAATAAAGATCTTTTTTATTTCTTATTTATTCATTTTATTTTTTTTTTGCATCCCATTTCTTTTGTTCCTGTTCTTCTTTCTCAGAGGAAGGGGTACTCTGAAAAAAAAAATAAATATAAATAAAGGATTAATTCGTTTTTGATAGTCATTTCTTTAATCAGTGAATAAGAGCATACTCTAGATCGGAATCGTGGGGAAGTACTGCTTGGTCATTTCTACCAACTTAAAGTCCTCATTATGATTCGTTTTATCCAAAGTTTTATGCAAAAATACCTTTTTTTGATACCTTACATTATCTCCATTACTAATCTTTTGTGTACCTTGGTGTTCCTAACTGTCCACTGATTTTTGATTGATCCCCGGTATGGTAATACATATAAGACAGTAGTAGAAACCCCATACGGTCGATCTTTTGTACCCGCTTCAAGATATGATAATTAGTCAAAGAATCTTAATCTTGGGGTAAACAGTTTACACTGCTTGTGTTTATTATTCTTGTACATAGGGAATGAGATTTTACCTTCTTACTGCAAATTTATAAGCAGTTTTATTTTACTCATATAACTATCTAGTTTAACTCATCGACCCTAATGATGAATAAAAAAATGAAAATATCCATTCAATATATTCAACCTCTTTACTTTATTTCTAGCGAGGAGGGAAAATAATCATGTTCCAACGAATCACACGTAGAGATATTGATAACACACATAGAGTTAATGGTATTTCATAGCTAATAGATTGAGCAGCAGCCCGTAGACCACCTGAAAAGGAATATTTATTGTTCGATCCATATCCTGACATAAGAAGTCCAATAGGAGCAATACTTGAAATGGAGATCCATAAAAAAACACCTATACTGAGATCGGCTAAAACAAGGCGAGACCCAAAAGGGATTACTAAATAACTTAGTAGAACTGATATGACCGCTATAGACGGTCCCACGCTAAACAAACGAATATCTCCTCTAGATGGGAGGAGGTCCTCTTTAAAAAGTAATTTGGTCCCATCTGCTAGAGCTTGCAGAATTCCTAACGGGCCGGCATATTCAGGCCCAATACGTTGTTGTATTGCTGCGGATATTTCTCTTTCTAACCACACAATTACTAGTACCCCTATAGTGATTCCCAATATAAGGGTGAAAATAGGAACAAAGATCCATATGAGTCCATAGACTTCTTTTAAGGATTCCGATCTAGAAAAAGAATTGATAGCTTGTACTTCTACTTCTGTCGTATCAATTATCATTTCAACGATCAACTTCTCCCATAATGATATCTATACTACCTAGTATCGTCATGATATCAGCCAATTTCATTCTTTTAACTAGTTGAGGGAGAATTTGCAAATTGATGAAACCCGGTGGACGAATTTTCCACCTCCAGGGGAAAACACTACTGTCTCCTATCAAAAAAATTCCTAATTCTCCTTTTGGGGCTTCTACTCTCACATAAAGTTCTTGTTTCGACAATTCAAAATTGGGTGAAAGTTTTTTAGTAATAAATCTATATTCAAAATTAGTCCATTCGGAATTTTTTGCTCTATCAAAGCGTCGGACTTCTAAATTTTCATAGGGCCCCCCAGGAATTCCTTCTAGAGCTTGTTGAATAATTTTTATAGATTCTTTCATTTCACCGATTCGTACTAAATAACGAGCTAGTGAATCTCCTTCTTTTTGCCATTGGACTTCCCAATCAAATTTATTGTAACACTCATAACGATCAACTTTACGAAGATCCCATTGGATTCCAGAAGCTCGTAACATCGGTCCTGATAAACCCCAATTTATTGCTTCCTCTCCACCAATAATGCCCACTCCCTCAACCCGTTCCAAAAAAATAGGATTCCGCGTAATAAGCTTTTGATATTCAACAATTCCTGTTAAAAAATAATCGCAGAAATCTAAACATTTATCTATCCATCCATAAGGTAGATCAGCAGCGACTCCCCCAATACGGAAATAATTATGCATCATTCGCATACCCGTAGCAGCTTCAAATAGATCATATAACAATTCCCTTTCTCTGAAAATATAGAAAAAGGGGGTTTGTGCACCGATATCCGCCATAAAAGGTCCAAGCCATAACAAATGAGAAGCTATACGACTCAATTCCAGCATAATTACTCTAATGTAACTGGCTCTTTTAGGTACTTGAACACTTTCCAATCGTTCTGGTGCATTTACTGTTATTGCCTCTGTGAACATAGTGGCTAAATAATCCCACCGTGTTACATAAGGCAAATATTGTATAATTGTTCGATTTTCCGCTATTTTTTCCATCCCTCTGTGTAAATAACCCAATATGGGTTCACAGTCAATAACATCTTCACCATCGAGAGTAACGATTAGTCGAAGAACACCATGCATTGATGGGTGGTGAGGGCCCATGTTAACTATCATGAGATCTTTTCTTGTAGCCGGTAAAGTCATATCTTTTCTTCCTTAATTCATTATTCCATGAATTTATCAAAATGAGATTCATCAAAATGAAAAATCTAATAACTACTATTAACTAATAACTAAAGAAAAAAATTCAAACCAATCTTAAAATTAACGGGTTTTTGATTCCCGAATACCCAACTGACTAATTAATTTCTTATAACGTACTCTATTTTTCTTTGACAAATAATCCAGCAGACGTTGACGTTTTCCCAGAATTTTTCGCAGACCCCTTTGCGATAAAAAATCTCTTTTATGTAATTCCAAATGTAAAGTCAGTCTCCGTATCTTATCGGTGAAACTGAATACTTGAAATTCAACAGATCCGCAGTTTTTTTCTTTTTCTTGTCGAATAGCCGAGATGAATGAATTTTTGACCATAAAAAACAATTTTTTTTCTTTTCCGTGGATTTTACCGATCAGGAAAAATAATAATTATTATTATACCAGTTATTTGAATCTAGTACACAAAAAATTTAGATTTCTTCATATACACTACTCTATTCATTCTTATTTTATTTAAATTAAATTGATTTTATCCAAATCAAATTTTCAATTTGATTTGGATAGAATAGAAGGGGATGATACATTTATGCATTCACAAACACGAAAGAGAATTCTTTTTTTACCTAACAAAAAAAAAGTATTCTGTCGATTTCTTCCTAGATCCAATTGATACGTAATTTAATCGGTATCGTGTACCAGAATGTAATATAGCGTATGTGTATATATTTCGGTTTTATCTACTGAATATGTCATGCGATAGATATATAGGAAATATTTACTATTAACTAATTTTGAATCGCGGATACATATGTATTCTTGACATACTGAAATGACTGCCGTTATTGGTATCAAACCAATAACGATTCATACAAGCTAAATCTTCTAATCGATAATTGGGCCAAAGAAACAATTTGAATTTAATGAATTTATCTGTTTCCGTATTAAGATGCTTTTCCTCGTTCAAAAATTGTCCACTGTTTTTTATGTTGTTTTGATTGCAAAATATTGGATTTCTATCCACAACATTCCAATTCTGGTTCCGGTAATTGAAACAAATTAGAATTCTCAATTCTCTACGACGTCTGGGAGATAGAATATTTTCAGGAACAAAGAAATCATAATAATTTTTGTTTCTATTCACAAGCATATTGCTGTCTTGTGCAACGGATCCATCAAGATTCTTTTTATCAACATATCTATTTTTTATTATGCATTTTCCATTAGTTTGGTGCTTATTCTTATCAACCAATGAAATACTTATGGTTTGGTATAGAATATATTTTCCATCCCTTTTCATAGATAGACGAATTGGCTCGATAATAAATATTCCCCTTTTTATCAATTCTGTAAGAGTTAGGTCTTTCTGAATCAACATTGCATCCAGATGCATCTCTCCTCTTTGAATTGAGGATATAGCAATTTCCCTTGGATCTATCAGTCTAAGTAGAAGACAATATACCTGGATATTACTGATCATTCTTTGATTCAAGGGATCATCCCATCTTAATTGAAAAAGAAAATACTTTTTCAAGAAGAAATCCAGTTCTGCTTCTTTCTTGCTCTTGTATTGTTTTTTCTTTCTACCCTTTTTAATGTTTGTTCCTGTGTAATCTTCTTCAACATCTTTCTTTTTGTTTTGTTTTCGTAGATCTGATACAAGATCCCCTTGGCCTTGTTGTTCATTTTTTTTTTTATTTACGTCGATCTTTTCACTTTGACTAATATTTGCATTTCTATGAAAATGAAAAATAAGTAATTTGATTGGTATGATCCACGGTTTAATCTTATACGCATCAAAAAGTAGCACAAATTCTGGGAAAAACCAGGGTTCTAGATTTGATATGGTACGATATAACCTTTCTTGATTCATTCCCATCCAATCAAAAAAGTATTTTTTTTTAGAATTTTTAGTTTCCGTTTTAGCATTTTTATGAATCTTGGTATCGATATACGTATTGGTCGAGGTTTCAATATCGATATTATTTCTAAGACAAAAATGGAGAATTCTATAATCAAAAAATTTTCTATCCAGATTTTTGTTCGTATCAATAATAGATCCTTTTTCTAGATAATCACTAATAGCTATACTTATCAATCCATAAAATGATTCGGATTCCAGTGTATTTAAATTATATGTAATTTTTTTGTCTTTTACTTGTAACGTTGATCCATAAATATATGAGTCCTTACTATCCCCATAATTTATATATTTATATGATAAAAGATCATATCCATAATGTTTTTTCAATTTTTCTTTTTGACTCATCAACGAATCCACTGCATAGTAATTTTGTTTCATGTAATGAATTAATTGGTCTTTTTTATATAAATCCAATTTCATTGAGTCTTTCTTTTGAATCGTACGACATTGATTGACTCTATTTTGCCATTTTTTCGATACTAAGTGGGCCCACTTGGTCTGAGATAAATTGTATTGATAATGACCCCGTAACCAAATTTTCCATTTATTCATCCCATACTTATGAATTTTTTTATGCCTTGGTTTGGAATTAAATATTCCTTGTGTCATACAATAATTCTTGATTATATCCCTAAGAAAAGGATGGGTGCCGTGATATTGAAGTACAGATCTCAAATGATAATTGTTAAGTAATTGATTTTGTGATAATTTGTAAAATACATATGCTTGAGACAAAGAAGATAAGTCACAATAAATATTAGAATTTTTATTACTAAGATTAGTATTAAAAAACGACTTTTTTATAGTAGAAATAAAGTTCATTGTATTTTGATTTGGTTTCTCAACCCCTTCTTGGCTTGTTTCGTCGTTGTAAATGGATTTATTGATAATTTTTTTTGTTGATTCAAAGAAAAGTTGTGCGTTGGTCCTTGGAATCTTAATAATACATAGTAATATATCCATGTATGTTTTTTCAATGAAGGATTTCATAAAATAATGCGATTTACGTATTAATCGGATATTTTTTCTTTTGAATATTTGCCAAATATCCTTTTGTGATTCCGATCTTTTATTTTTATCATCACAAGTTAGAACTATTTTTTTCTTGTCTTTTGTGATTCCTTTTATTTGAACCTTAATTGTGATTATCTTATTAGCAAGATCTTTCATTTTTGTTTCTATGAGTGAAGAATTTTCATTTACACAATTCATGGATCGAATTTGAATGGTCGATTCTTGGATAATATTATTATTTATATTGGAGTCTTTTCTGTTTTCATTTGTTTCATATACTTGCACCTTCCTCAATTTCAATAAGAAAATGGGGTTTACTTTTTCAAGTTCTTTCATTATTAGGTTTCTAACTAGAACTATTTTGGTGACCCATCTTGTTTTTTCTTTTGAAATCTTTAAAAACAATTTTATTCTTTCTTTGAAAGCCCTTATAACTTGAAAAAAATGCTTTTTCACTTTTATCATTTTTTTTTCGAGTTCTTGAAAAATGGGTTCAAAAAAAGAAGGTCGTTTTCGGGGAGACCCAAAAGGCAGTTCTGTTTCCCTTCCCCAGACTGTTAAAAAACAAAAATTGTCTTTTTTCTCTTTTTTACTCATTTTCTGATCTCTATGATGAGATCGTATTTTAGATCTTCGCCAAGGTTTCAGACAGAAAGGAAATAGAATCTTTATCTGAATACCATCTGTTAACCAGTTTTGAGGAAATTCTGTTTCTGATAATTGAACACCATTATAGGTACATTTAACATGCATTTCTCTATTCCATTCCTCCAAATCCTCGTACCACTCGGGGAATTGCAATAATAACATACGACCAATATTTTTAGCTATTATCAATAAGGGTAATATAACGTATTTTCTAAGAAAAGATTGGGTTACTAACATTAAACCTCTTATTGCTTGAGTAAATAGAAAGGTATCCCAAGCTTCTGATATTGCTATTCGTTCATTTTCCTCTTCTTTCTCTTCATTTGTTTTCTCTTTTGTTTCTTCCTCCTCAAAATAAGAAATTTGCAATTCTGGGTTTCCCCCTACCCAATCCCTAAAAATGAGATTAATCATTTCAGAGATATCAAAAAATGAAAAAAAAAATGTTTTGT